TCAAATTTGTTAAAGAATTCTATTTAAATTAAAGATAAAAATAGATAAAATATTAAAGATAAAAATAGATAAAATGTTAAGAACATTAAAAAATAAAGCAAGGAATTTTGGTTTTATTTTATTCTTCACGTCCAGGATTACGTCCTGGATCATTAGATAAAAATCCGAAGATGAAGAGAGAAACAAAGAATATTACTACTGTGTAAACAAAGAATTTAAGAGTAAGCATTAGACAATCTCCAAGATATTTTTTTGGTTTGAAAAAAAAAAAGAAACTAGATTCCCTTTTTTATATCACATATTCCATTTTCACACCAAGAAACGAAGCGGTTTCTAGAAATTTCTAGAAATATAGAAATAGAAAATAAATTTCTAAATTTATTTGTAATAAGAATCAAGTCTTTCATTCCCAAAAATTTTCTTTCATACTTTTTTCATACCTACAATTAGATAGATTGTGCAATTAGATAGATTGTGGGGAACCCAATGAATGGGGTCTCTTTTGATCGAATGGAAAATCAATCAGAATGAGGAAATGGGGTAATCCAGATTTTTCGCATCTATACAAAAATTGCAATGTTTGAATTCAGGATTTTTATTAGAATTATAAGACTTATCTGATCTTAAAAATTGTTAGAATTTTTTCTCGAATAAGTCATGAATTCTTCTAGGACAGTATTCAAAATCTTATCGAAAACTTACAGCAGCTTGCCAAACAAAAGCTAATAAAAAAAAGAACAGAGGGATTACTGGCATAACATCTACTATTGGATTCAAAAAAGCGTATGCTTCCGGCAATTTTGTAAACAACAAACTGCTTGAATAAAGGGCAGAATTAAGACAGATACAAATTAAACTAAAAATATTAAGCATAACAAACATCTTTTTCCTAAAGATAATTGTATTTTGACTTTTGACTGAGTTATTAATATCCCATTGATATAAAATGGATATTTAAAGTAAGGTAGACTAAAAACTTTCAACTCATCCACCCAATCAAAAATCCTTCAATTCTCAATTAAAAAAAGAAAAGAATAGAAGAAATCCTATTTTCATACAATATCTTAATTGAATTATATATTATGATCAAGAAATTTCGTTTAATTCGATATTTACACATATCAAAATCCAAACAACAAACGAATTCAATTCAGAGATATTTGGCCGGTAATTGACGAAGAACCAATATTAATACTAATATTAATATTCGACTTAATTAGTATTAAATCGAAATAGAAATGGAAATGGGGCGTCGCCAAGTGGTAAGGCAACGGGTTTTGGTCCCGGTATTCGAAGGTTCGAATCCTTCCGTCCCAAAGCATATTGCTTTTCTAAATTCTATATTTATAGAATATTATATATTCTATATTTTATCTAAATTTAAATAATTTAAATAAATATAAATAAAGAGAAAAATTTTCCAAATACCAAATAAAAGTTAGTTGTCTTTTTAAACAACCTTTTGTTGAGGATTTAACAGTATAATAAGTGAAATTCTTCTTTAGTTTTTTTTTAATAACTTTTCTCGAAACCAATCATCCCTTTTTCACAAATTCACAAAAGATTGTGTGTTCAAATAAAATAATAGTAATAAAATCGATTTTTTTAAGGAAACGTGGAAACGTTGATTAAAAGAAAAAAAAAGGTTTTTTTTTTCGTTAGAAAAAAAGTATGATAAGGCATTTCATGTTAGAAAAAAAAAGTTATTTCTGGAATATGAATAGAATAGAGAGGGAAATCTTAAATAGTAGATAAAATGGTTATGGTATACTTATAGAAAGATATATGTGTAGATATATATGTATATGTGTAGAAATTACCTACACCCTCTTTTGAATATTTCATTAATTACTAATTTCATTTCGATTGTCTTTAATAAAAGATAAAGAAAAGCTCCAGCAAAATCCTTGTTCTGATGACAATAAAAAATCCTTCATGAAGGATAGAGGTCAATAAAAGGCTCCTAGAAACATATAATAAGTTTTATCTCCTCCAACTTGATAAAAATGATTTGAAGTTCTGGTTATGTATATAGAATTAGATAAAATTAGAATGTCAAGGAAATCAAAAAAATCATCAAATTAATTAGAGTCAATTAGATTATGATTTCATTTTTTTTTAATCTTAGTGATAGAAATTAAGACTAAGATTCAGGTGGATGGAACAAATCAAGTAACTAAATGAAGTAATTTAACCTCACAAAATTGGAAAATTTGACATTATCTTCCAATGTGTTGTTTTTCATTGTTTGGGCTTTCTTAGTCTTCGTATATTGAGAATATCGAATAATTCGGAGAAATTTTTTCGAATTCTTTCTGAATTCCCTTTTTCTACTTACGATTTTTTATTTGTATCTATGTAGATCTTCTCTATGTAGTGCCAATCCAAGTCCTGAGTTTTTATTATTTTCTATTCGACTTATATTCTATATAGTGTTCTATATAATGTTTTTTTTATTATGCATATGCATTTAATTTGGATTCTTTATTATTCTCTAATATTTAATTTGGATTCTTTATTATTCTATAATAAATTGATAGATAGTCCATTTTTTTTTTTTAAATGGAATTCATTTATTTGAGTTAATTCTTTTGTTTTATTCATTCTGTCTTTTTTCTTAACACATTTACATTCATATTGACAACAATGTATTGGGTAGGTATAATCCAATCTGGGTAATTGGATCTTATTTGTGTTTGTGGATCCATTTGTCCCTATTTCATAGCTTTGCTTTTTTTCTTCATTCAAATACAACTAAAATGATGGGGTTGCCAAAATTTCTGTGATACAATTTTTCAATTTTCAATTTAATTGAAAATTGAAAGAATTTTTCATATTCAATTAAGAAGGCTTTTGTTAGAATAGTTTAGTTATATCCATATGTCTATTCAATAAATTAATAAAAAGAAATAGAAAAAAAAAAGAAATCTTAAGCAATGTCTTAAGCAATGAATAGTGTAAGAAATTAAGAAATTTTCTATCAATTTTCACTTTACCTATATTTTATATTTTTATTTGATTTGAGAACTTTTTCTATTCTTTTTTTATATTATCTTTATCTTATCCCCCTTTTTTCTTTTGTTCAAGATCGATTCGAATTTTTTTTGTGTTCATTTCTTGCTAGTTTAATTTTTTGATTGTGTCGTACCATTCAATCGTTTTATTTATTTTGATTTTGATTCTATCTCCATAACCTAATTTTTTTATTTGGGTTGCTAACTCAATGGTAGAGTACTCGGCTTTTAAGTGCGACTAACAGCTTTTACGCATTTGTATGAAGAAAGGATTCGTCCATACCATCGGTATGGTTTGTAAGACCATGACTGATCCTAAAAGGAATGAGTGGAAAAAATAGCATGTCATATTAATGAAGAATTCTGAGAATATTTTATTCTTACCAGACCGATTCCAAACCCTGTTTGAATTATTTGTGTAGAACATAACAAAATGAATCAAAGGTGGGTCGAGTTAAAGTTAATATTAATAAATAAATGGATAGAGCTCCACGGCTCCAATTAGAAATGAATTCGAAATTCTAGGGGAACAAAAAAGAAAGGGGCTCTCATTCTTAATTTGAATGATTTTCCAATTAAATTCTGAATTCGATGTTAAAAATCGATGAGTGCCTGATGTGGAAAACCCCACTTTTCAATTTTTTGAATGAGTCCTAACTATTAGCCATTTTACGCCAGGAGGGTGGCTGAATGTGTAGAAGAAAGAGTATATTGATAATCAAAAATTTTCCAAAATCAAAAGAGCGATTGGTTTGAAAAAGTAAAGGATTTCTAATCATTTAGATGGATAAAAAGAAAGGATAGAGAATCCGTTGATGCTTTTACTTAACCTATTTCTGAGGTATCTATTATACCATTTTGTTTTTATGATATCGCACTATGTATCATTTAATAACCCAAGAAATCACCTATCTTTGCTTCAATCAAATCGAATTGAAAATGAAAATAGAGAAATATCAAAGATATTTCGAACTAGATAGATCTCAAAAAAACGACTTTCTATACCCACTTATGTTTCGGGAGTATATTTATACTCTTGTTCATGATCGTGGTTTCAATAGATCGATTGTATTCGAAAATATGGCTTATGATAGTAAATTTAGTTTACTAATTGTAAAACGTTTAATTGCAGGAATATATCAAAAGAATCTCTTTATTTTGTCTTTTAATGATTCGAACCAAAATCGATTTTTTAGATACAACAAAAAATTGTATTCTAAAATGATATCAGAAGGCTTTTCTGTTATTGTGGAAATTCCATTTTCCCTACAATTAGTATCTTCTTTAGAAAAGTTAAAAATAGTAAAATCTCATAATTTACGATCAATTCATTCAATATTTTCTTTTTTAGAGGGCAAATTGTCGCATTTAAATTATACGTTAGATGTACTAATACCTTATCCCATCCATCTAGAAAAATTGGTTCAAACTATTCGTTACTGGGCGAAAGACTCCTCCTATTTCCATTTATTACGACTCTTTCTTCACGAGTATGGGAATTGGGACCCGTTTATTATTTCAAAGAAATTGAGTTCGATTTTTGCGAAAAGTAATCCAAGATTTTTCTTATTCCTATATAACTCTTATATATATGAATACGAATCCGTCTTCTTTTTTCTTCGTAAGCAATCCTCTCATTTACGATCAACATTTTATCGGGTCTTTCTTGAGCGAATATTTTTCTATGGAAAAATAGAATATTTTGCGGAAGTCATTGCTAATGATTTTGGGGCCACCCTATCCTTGTTCAAGGATTTTTTCACACATTATATTAGATATCAAGGCAAATCCATTCTGGCTTCAAAGAATCCCCCTCTTCTGATGAAAAAATGGAAATATTATCTTGTCATTTTCTGTCAATGTCATTTTGATGTGTGGTTTCCACCGGAAAAGATCCATATAAACTCATTATCCAAACATTCTCTTAACTTTTTGAGTTATCTTTCCAGTGTACGACTCAATTTTTCAGTAGTACGGAGTCAAATG